TTATTTATTTATATTTAAGTTTTTATTATATTATATTAATTATCTATTTCTTTTTCATATTTATATTTATATTTATTTAGTTAAACTTATTATTTATATTAGTATTATTATATTTTTATTTATTTTATATATTATATTAAGTATTTATTATATTATTATTTTCATATTCATTATCTTTTTCTATTATATATTATTATTTCTGTATTTATTTTGTATTATTTTCATTTTATTATACTTATTTAACAATCATCTTCAATTCAATTATAAAATTAAAATTTTTCTTACTGAATAATTAAATTCAAAAAAATAAAATTTTTAAAATATATTAAATTAAATAATAAATAATAAAACAATAATAAAAACTATAAATTTTAATATTATAATTTTAAATTAAAATTAATGTAATAAAAAAAAAAAATAAAATAAACATAAATTTATTAATTATTTAATTTTTTAAAAAGTTATATTTACCATTTTAGTTTTAAAAAAAGGTTAATTTAAATATTTTAAACATTAATTTTTGATATTAATGAAATTAATTAACTTTAATAAATTAAGACAAATTTTATTTTAGTTTAAAAATTTTTATTTAAAAAATTTATATGTAAATTAAAATTTTAATAATTATAATTTTAATCAATAAATAATATTATAAAATTAAAGAAATTTAATTATAATTTTTAATTATTAATTAACTAATTATGTGCCAGCAGTTGCGGTTAAACATAAAATAATTAAATTATTTATAAATATATTAATTTATTAATAAAATATAAAATTAAAATTAATAAGTAAAATTTTTAATTTTAAAATAAAAATTAAATTAAATTTAATATAAAAATTAAATTTTAAAACTAGGATTAGATACCCTATTATATTAATTTAAAAATTTAATAAAGTAGTAAAAGTTATAATCTTCAAACTTAAAAAATTTGGCGGTATTTTAATCTTATTAGAGGAATTTGTTTTATAATTGATAATCCACGAATTTATTTACTTAAATTTAAAATTTATATATCGCTGTAAAAAATAAATTAAAAAATTTTATTTTAAATATTTTTATTAAATAAATTTCAAGTCAAGATATAGTTTATATTTAAGAAAAAATGAATTACATTTATTTTTAATTATTAAAAATATTTTTTTAAAAAAAATAAAAAAAAGGATTTAATAGTAAATAATTTTAAATTTAAAATATTGAATAAGAAATAAAATATGTACAAATCGCCCGTCACTCTTAATAAAATAAGATAAGTCGTAACAAAGTAAATTTACTGGAAAGTGAATTTAGGAGTAAATAACTAATTAAAGTTTATCATTTACATTGATAAAATGATCTTAAAAATCTTTATTCTTAAAAAAAAAAATTTTATTTTTTTTTAATATAAATTATAATATAAAAAAATTAAAATTTAATTATAAAAATTTAAATAAAATTTAATTATTGAAAAAGAAATTATTAAATAATTAAAAAGTAATTTTTATTTAATGTACCTTTTGTATCAGGATAAATTTAAAAATTAAAATTAAATTTTTATCTCGAAAAATAAAGAATTAAAATTAATATAATTATTATAAAAAAAATAAAATAATAGTTAATTTTAGATTTTAAATAAATTTCAAATTTTTAATATCTAGTTATTAAATAAATAAATTAAATTTAAAATTATTTTTAATTTAATTTTAATTTAAAATAAATAATAAAAAAAATTAAAAGATAATTTTTAATTTAATAATATAATAATAAATAATTAATTTAATATAATAGATTTAAAAATAATCAATTATAAAATATATTATAATTTAATATACAAAAAAAATATTTAAAATTAAATTTATAAATAAATATTTAATTAATAATAAAAAATTAAAAATTATATAAAATAATGATTTAATTAATATATTTAATAAATTAAATTAAAAGAATTAAGCAAATATTATTTTTAACTGTTTAACAAAAACATTGTTTAAAGTTTAAATTTTAAATAATTTCTGCTCAATGATCAATTAAATAGCCGCAGTATACTAACTGTGCTAAGGTAGCATAATAATTAGTTTTTTAATTAAAAAATAGAATGAAAGAAAAAATAAAAAATTAACTTTTTAAAATTAAAAAATAAAATTTATTATTTAAGTAAAAAAACTTAAATATAATAAAAAGACGATAAGACCCTTTAGAATTTTATTATAATAATTAATTAAATAATTTATATAATTTAATTGGGGAGATTATATAATTTTTATAACTTATATTTTTAAAAAAACATAAATAAATGAAATTATTATATATGATCCATTATTAATGAAATAAAAATAAATTACCTAAGGGATAACAGCATAAAAATTTTTAAAAGATCATATTTACAAAATTTATTATGACCTCGATGTTGAATTAAGAATAATTTATAAAGTAGATTTTATAATATTTAAGTCTGTTCGACTTTTAATTTCTTACATGATTTGAGTTCAAACCGGCGTAAGCCAGGTTGGTTTCTATCTTTTATTAATAAATTTTATTTTAGTACGAAAGGATTTAATAAAATAATTAAATTATAAAATTTTAAATAATTAAATTATCATAAATAATGTTTTAAATTTAGAATTTAAATAAGTAATTATTATTACATTTAATAATTAATTTTATTACTATAATTATTTTATTATTATCAATTTTTTTAAGAATTGCATTTTTTACTTTAATAGAACGTAAAATTTTAAGATTTATACAAAATCGTAAAGGACCAAATAAAACTATAATTTTAGGTTTAATACAACCTTTTAGAGATGCTATTAAATTATTTTCTAAAGAAATAAATATAAATATTAAATCTAATTTTATAATTTTTTATTTATTTCCCATATTTAATATTATTTGTTCAATAATAATATGAATAACATATCCTTTTTTTTGAAATTTTAATTTTAATAAATTTAATATTTTAATATTAATAAGAATAATATCAATTAATATAATTATTATTATGTTAATCAGATGATCCTCAAATTCTAATTACGCTATAATTGGATTAATACGATCAATTGCTCAAATAATTTCTTATGAAATTAATTTAATAATTATTATTATAACAATTGTTAATTTAACAGAACAAATAAATTTTAACTTAATATTTAAAATACAAAAATATATTATATTTTACATTTATTTAATATTTTTATTTTATATCTGAATTATTACTATTTTAGCTGAAACAAATCGTACTCCTTTCGATTTTTCAGAAGGAGAATCTGAATTAATTTCAGGATTTAATATTGAATATAGAAGATTTTCATTTGCATTCATTTTTTTAGCAGAATATTCTAATATTTTAATTATAAGTTTAATTTCATTATTATTATTTTTTAATATAAAAATATCATCAATTAAATTTTATTTAATATTTATAATAATATGTTTATTATTTATTTGAATTCGATGTTCTTTACCTCGATTTCGTTATGATAAATTAATATATTTAACTTGAATTAAATTTTTACCATTATCAATTTTATATTTTTTTTTTAGTTTAACATTTAAATTATATTATACTAAAAAAAATGATAAAACTAAAGATTATAAAAATCTAAATTATATTTTCAAAATATAATAATATTAGTTTAATTTAAAATATAATCTCAAATATTAACAAAAAATAATAAAAAAAAAAAAAAAAAAAAAAAAAAAAAAGTTATTAATTGACCTAAAATTAAATAAGGATATTCTACTTGTTTAGAGCCTAATCAAGTTAAAATTAAAACAATAAAAACAAAGAAAAAAAAAAATAATTTTAAAATAGGATAAAATATTAACCCATTAAATTTTCTTTTTAAAAATAATAAAATTAATAAAATTAAAATAGAAAAAAATAAAGCAATAACACCTCCTAATTTTCTAGTAATAGAACGTAAAATAGCATAAGCAAATAAATAATATCATTCAGGTTGGATATGAACAGGCGTAATTAAAGAATTAGCTTTAATAAAATTTTCTGAATCACTTAAAATTAAAGGATTAAAAAAAATAATAATAAAAAAAAAAAAAAAAAAAATTATAAATCCTATAATATCTTTTAATATAAAATAAGGATAAAATTTAATTTTATCATAAGTATTTCTTAACCCTAAAGAATTTCTAGATCCATTTAAATGTAAAAATAATAAATGAAAAAAAATTATAAAAATTAAAATAAAAGGAAAAAAAAAATGAAAGGAATAAAATCGATTTAAAGTAGCATTTCTAACTGAAAATCCTCCTCAAATTCAAGTTACAATTAAATCTCCTCATAAAGGAATAGCTGATAATAAATTAGTAATTACTGTTGCACCTCAAAATGATATCTGACCTCATGGTAAAATATAACCTATAAAAGCAATTATTATTAATAATAATAAAATTACTACACCAGTAATTCAAACTATTTTTTTTTTAAAAGAAAAATAATATAATCCACGACCAATATGAATATAAATAAAAATGAAAAAAAAAGAAGCACCATTAATATGTATATAACGTAATAATCAACCTCTATTTACATCACGTATAATATGAATTACTCTATCAAAAGCTACTATTACATTTGAAGCATAATGAAAAGTTAAAAATAAACCTGTAATAAATTGAATTATGAAAATTAAACCTAATAAAGAACCAAAATTTCATCACAAATATAAATTTGATGGAACTCCTAAATCAATAATAAAATTATTTAAATCTTTAAACAAAAATATATTTTTTCGAATTATTTTTATATTCATTATAAACTTAAACGTAAAGGAACTAAATTATTTTTTACAATTTCATAAATAATAATTAAAATAAAAAATAAATAAAAAATTAAAAAAAAATAAATTAAATTAAAAGGATAATAAAAAAATATAATTATATTATAAAATTCCCAATAAAAAAAAATTAAATTAAAATTATCAAAAACAATAATTATATAATAATAATAATTTAAAATAATTATAAAAAAAAAAAAAAAAAAAAAATTAAAATTTAAAGGTTCTATAATGATAATACAACATATATATATAAAAATAATTATTAAACCACTTATAAATAATAAAAATAAAATATAAGAATACAAACAAGTTTTAATTAAAAAATAAATATAAATACAAATAAAAATTAAATAAATTATAATAAATAATAATATTAATAAAGGATTAAATATATATATAAAAAAAAAAAAAAAAAAAAAAAACAATTCATTAATACAATAGATAATTTAAAAAAAAATATTAATTTTGGAAATTAAAAATATAATTATATTTTTCTATTGATTTTAAAATTTTTATAATTATCTTTGAATTACAAAATCAAAATTTTTTAAAATTTAAACTATTAAAATAATGATAAAAAATATAGAAATTAATTTTACTTTTTTTATTTTTAATGTATTAATATATTATTATATTATAAATAAAAATAATATAATTAAAAATTTAATTTTAATTGAATTTATAATTTTAACTATTATTATTGTTATATTTATATTTTTAATAAATATAAAAATACAATTTTTTATAATTTTTTTATTTATAATTATTTCCATTACAGAAAGAATTATTGGAATTTCTATTATTATTGCAATAATTCGAACTCATAATAACGAATTTATTATATCAATTTCTATTATAAAATATTAAAAATTTTCTTAATTATAATATTAATAATAATTATAAAAAATAAAATTAAAAACCTATTTTTTTCTTTAATTTTAATTTTATTAAATTTAAATTTACAAAATTTTTATTTAAATAAAATTTCATATATTTTTATAAGAGATTTAATTTCATTTTGAATCAGTAATATATCTATTTGAATTTTAATAATTATTAATTTAATAGAAAAAAAAAATAATTTTAAAAATATAATTATTTTTTTATCTTTATTTTTAATTATAACATTTAATATTTGAAATTTTTTAATTTTTTATATTTTATTTGAAATCTCAATATTCTTAATTCTTATAATCTTAATTATCTGAGGATATCAACCAGAACGTATAGAAGCAATTTTATATATAATTTTTTTAACATTTATCTTTTCATTACCTTTTTTCTTTTTTATTGTTAAAGAATCCTATAATTCCTTAAATTATTTTATTATAAATAATCAAAATAATCAATTTCTAATAATATCTTTCTTAATAATTTTTATAGTCAAAATCCCTTTTTATTTTATTCATATTTGATTACCTAAAGCTCATGTTGAATCTCCAATTTTTGGATCTATAATTTTAGCAGCAATTATATTAAAATTAGGAAGTTATGGAATTTTTCGGATATATAAATTAATAATTAATTTACATAAAATAAAAATCATTATTATTTCAATTTGTCTTTGAACTATTATTATTTTATCTATAAATTGTTTAATTCAAAATGATATTAAACTTTTAATTGCTTATTCATCTATTGTTCATATAATAATTATAATATCAAATATTTTTATATTTAAATATAAATCTATATTAAGATCTTTATTAATTATTATTGGACATGGATTATGTTCTTCTATTTTATTTTTTATTTCTTTTATTATATATAACAATTCAAAATCACGAAATATTTTATTAAATAAAGGAATAATTAATATTATACCAAATATTATATTTTTTTGATTCATTAGATGTATAAATAATATACCAGCACCACCTTCTATTAATTTTTTAGGAGAAATTTTATGTATAAAAAACTTAATTTCTTGATCTTTTTTAACAATGTTTATTTTAATTATTATTAATTTTTTAAGATCAATATATAGAATTTTATTATTTATTATTCCATTTAATAACAAATTTTCAAAAAATAATATTAAAATTAATAATTGTAATAATTTAAATTTTATCATTTCATTTACTCACATTTATCCTTTAATAATTATATGATTTAAAATAAATTTTATTATTTTATAAAAATTTAAATAGTTTATAATTAAAATATTAATTTGTGAAATTAAAGAAATAAAAATTTTAAATTATTTTAAATAAAATATATACAATTTTAATAATTAAAATAAGAATAATTTTAATATTTTTATATTTTATATTTTTAAAATTTAATTTAAAAATTATTATAGAATGAAATATAATAAAATATTTATCTTTAACAATTAATATAAATATAATAATAGATTCATATTCATTAATTTTCTCTTCAACAATTTTAATAATTTCAAGATCAATTATAATTTATAGTTATTATTATATAAATCATCATAAAAAAAAAATTATATTTTTCAAATTAATAATAATATTCATCTTTTTTATACTTATTGTAATCCATAGATCTAATATAATTTCTATAATTATAGGATGAGAAGGATTAGGAATAATTTCTTTCATTTTAATTATATTTTACCAAAATAAAAAATCTTTAATAATAAGAATCTCAACTATTATAAACAATCGAATTGGAGATATTATAATAATCTTAAGTATTATTATAATAATAAATTTAAATTCATGATCATTTATTAATAATATAAATAAAATAATTATTTTTATAATTATAATTGCAGCTTTTTCAAAAAGTGCACAAATCCCATTTTCATCGTGACTTACAGACGCAATAGCTGCTCCAACACCAATTTCAGCCCTTGTTCATTCTTCTACATTAGTAACAGCAGGTATTTTTTTAATAATTCGATTCAAATACTCTATCCAATCTTTAAAAGAAATTAAAAATATAATTTTTATTATTAGAATAATAACATTAACAATAGCTAGTTTAAATTCTATTATTGAATGAGATATTAAAAAAATTATTGCTTTATCAACTTTAAGACAAATAAGAATTATATTTATTTCTATTTCAATAAATTTTTTTAATTTAGCTTTTTTTCATTTAATTACACATGCTATATTTAAATCACTAATTTTTTTATGTGCAAGATCTTATATTAATATTTACAATAACCAAAATATTAAATTTATAGGAAATATAAATAATAATTTTAATTTTAATAATATTAGATTCAATATTGCAAATTTATCATTATGTGGAATACCTTATTTATCAGGCTTCTATTCAAAAGATTTAATTATTGAAATAATACTTATTAATAAATTTAATATTATTATAATTTTAATTTTTATAAAATGTATATTTGTTACAATATTTTATTCATTTAAAATAATTATATTTATTAATATTAAAAAAAATAAAAACTCATTAATTATATTTAAAGAAAGAATATATCAAAAAATTAGAAAAATAATAATCTTAATTTTTACAATTATTAATGGTAATATAATAAATTGATTAATAATTCCCAATAATCAAATCTTTAATTTATCATTAAAATTTAAAATAATACCAATTTTTTTAATAATTATTAATTTAATTATTATTTATAATATAATAATTAAAAAAAATAAAAATTATAAATTTAAAAGTAAAAATATAATTATAATAATTAATTATATAATATTTATTAAAAATTTTTCAATTAATTTAAAAAATATAAAATTTTTATTAACAATAATTAATTTTAAAAACTCAGAAAAAGGAATAATAGAATTTTTTATTAAAAAAAATACTTTATTAATTATAGAAATTTCAAAAAAAAATATAAAAATAATAAATCTAAAATTAATAATATTAATTATAAATATTATTATTTTAATCATTTTATTTAATATTTAAATTTAAATAGCTTAAAATTAAAGCTTAATATTGAAGATATTAAAATAATTGAAAAATTTTTAAATAAAATTATCTTTATAATGAAAATATAATATTTTAATATAAACTATAAAAATAAAGATTTAATAAAATTAATTATTAAATTATAGTTAGAAGCTATAAAAAATAAATCTTAATTAGACTAATTTAAGTCAATTTTATTATTAACAATAATATACCGCTAATTTGGTTTTAATTAATTATAAAGAAAATTTTAAATTTTAAATTTTAAGTCGAAATTAAATGTAAATAATTACTTCAATATAAAATAATATAAAATATTCTTTTAATTGCAAATTAAAAATTTTAAAATAAACTATTATTCTATTTTATAATTAAATAATTCAACATAATATCCCTCTCATTCATTCATATAAAAAACCAAAAATTAAAATAAAAATTACTAATAAAAAAAAAAAAAAAAAAAAAAAAAAAGAAACTAAATTTATTAATTTAATAAAAGAAATAAATAAAATAATTTCAATATCAAAAACTAAAAAAATAATAGCAATAAAAAAAAAATGCAAAGAAAATGGTAATCGTAAATCCCTTAATAACTCAAAGCCACATTCAAAAATACTAAATTTTTCAATATCTAAAAATATAAACTTCTTTATTAAAAAAATTACTAAAAAAATAATAATAAAAAAAAAAATTATTAAAATAAGAAAATAATATAAAATTATAATTATTATTTTATTAATTATTTAACCTTTTAATTGGAAATTAAAAATACTTTTTATACTAATAAAATTTAAATTTTTACATTCCTCATCAATATAAAAATAAAAATAAAAATAATCAAACCAAATCTACAAAATGTCAATATCAAATAGAAAACTCAAAACCTAAATAACTTAAATATGAAAAATTTAAATTTAAAAATCGAAAAAAGTTAAATAACAAAAAAATAAAACCTACAATTACATGAAAACCATGAAATCCTGTTAAAATATAAAAAACACTTCTAAAAACTCTATCATTAAAACAAAATCTCAATATATAATATTCATATATTTGAACTAAAAAAAAATAAAACCCCAATAATAAACAAAAAAAATATGAAATATAAAATTCTTTTATATTTAAATTTATTAAAGAATAATGACTTCAAGTAATATAAAATCCTGAACTCAATAAAAACAAAGTATTTAATAAAGGAATATCTATAAAATTTAAACTCAAAATCCCTAAAGGTGGTCAACTATTACCTAATTCAATTGAAGGATTTAAGCTTAAATAAAAAAATAATCAAAAAAAAGAAATAAAAAAAAATAATTCAGAAACAATAAATATAATTATTCCTAAACTTAAATTTATTTTTACAGCATTTCTATGACATCCTAAATATAGACCTTCACGAATAACATCACGTCATCATTGAAAAAAAATTAATAACATAAAAAAAAAAGAAAAAAAAAAAAAAAAAAAAAAAAAAAAATTAATAAATAAAATTAATCTTAATCCAAAATTAAATAAACTTAAAGATATTAAAATTGGTCAAGGTCTAAAATCCACTAAATGAAAATAATGATTATTTATCATTTAAATTTCTCTAAAATATAAAGTTAATAGAGAAGAAAAAACATAAGCTTGAATAAAACAAACAAAAAATTCAAATAAATATAAAAATATTTGAAATAAAAAAACTGAACTTCTACAGTTTCCTAATAAACTCATTAACAAATGTCCAGAAATTATATTAGATATTAATCGAACAGATAAAGAAATAGGACGAATTATATTTCTAATAGTTTCAATCAAAACTATTAAAAAGATTAATATTATAGGAGTACCTAAAGGAATTAAATGAGAAAATATTTTATTAGTAAAATTAAATCATCCAAAAAATATAAATGTTAATCAAAAAGTTAAACTTATACTTAAAGAAAAAACTAAATGAGAAGTAATTGAAAACACATAAGGAATTAATCCTATTAAATTAATAAATAATAAATAAAAAAATAAACTTAAAAATATCAAAATACAACCTTTTATAATTTTTATTCTTCTATAAAATATTTTAAATTCATTAAATAACATTATTATTAATTTGTTAAAAACAAAAAAATAATTATTTATTAATAATCAATAATTTATAAATATAAAAATTAAAAAAAATAAAATTACAAATCAATTTAAACTTAAATTTAAATAAAAAGTATAAGGATCATAAATTTCAAATAAACTTGTTATCATTTAATTTTATAAAAAATAATATTTAATTTTTTTTTATTAAAAACATAAAATTTATAATAATAAAAATTTAAACTTAATAAAAAAAAAAAAAAAAAAAAAAAAAAAAACAATCATAATCATATTAAATAACCTATTTGTGGAATAAAAGATTAATTTATAGTTAATTTTAATTTGACAAATTAATGTTATTTATTTTAACTAAATCTTTTAATCATTAAAAGTAAACGTTATTTTACTATAATTGATTTAAGAGACCAATACTTACTTTAAGTTTTTTAATGAATTTCTTTTTAATCAAAATAAAAAATCTTTAAATATAATAGATTCTAATATAATAGGTATAAACCTATGATTAATTCCACAAATTTCAGAACACTGACCAAAAAAAATTCCAACACGATTTAAAATAAAATTCAATTGATTTAAACGCCCAGGTACAGCATCTACTTTTACTCCTAATGAAGGTACTGTTCAAGAATGTAAAACATCAAATGAACTTACCAATAAACGAATTTTCAAATTATAAGGAACAACAAAAGAATTATCAACTTCCAATAAACGAAAATTATTTAAAATTATATAAGAATCATATTCAATGTTTATAAAATCTCTATATTCATATCTTCAAAATCATTGATGTCCAATAACTTTAAAAGTCATATTAGGATTTTTTATTTCATCTATTAAATATAAAATTCGAAGAGAAGGAAATACTATAAATAATAAAATTATTATAGGAAAAATAGTTCAAATTAATTCTAAAATCTGATTTTCTAATAAATAACGATTAATATATTTATTTAAAATTATATTTAATATTATATAAATAACAAAAATTATTACCAATAATATAATTAAAAAAGAAAAATCAAAAAAAAAAATTATTTGTTCTATTAATGGACTAGCTCTATTTTGAAAACTTAAAGAATTTCAAATACTCATTTTTAATAAAAGATTAATCTTTATTTATAAATCTTAAATTTATTGCAATTTTCTGCCATATTAAATTAATTTTTTTTATAAATTAAAACTAATTCTTTAAATCTATGATCTAAAGAAGGAAAATTTAATATTCATTCTAAAAAATTAATTATAAAAATTTTAAAATTTAATAAACGAACTATAATTAAAGATTCAAGAATAATATATAAAAAATACAAAATTCCTAAAAATCTAATTAAACTTCCTATTGAAGAAATTTTATTTCAAAATAAATAACAATCAAAATAGTCTCTATACCGTCGAGGTATACCATTTAAACCTAAAAAATGTTGAGGAAAAAAAGTTATATTAATACCAATAAATATAATATAAAATTGAGAAATTAATAAATTCTTATTTAAAGTTAGACCTATAATTAAAGGATATCAAAAAATAAAACCTCTAATAATTGCAAATACAATTCCTATTGATAATACATAATGAAAATGAGCAACAACAAAATATGTATCATGTAAACACACATCTACTGAAGAATTTCCTAAAATAACACCAGTTAAACCTCCTAATGTAAATAAAAATAAAAATCCTATTGATCATAATATTAAAGGATTATTAAATTTAAAATTAATTCCTCTAAAAGTAGCCAATCAACTAAAAATTTTAATTCCTGTAGGAATAGCAATAACTATAGTAGCTGAAGTAAAATAAGCACGAGTATCTACATCTATTCCAACTGTAAATATATGATGCCCTCAAACAATAAAACCTAAAATTCCAATTGTCAATATAGCATAAATTATACCTAAACTACCAAAAACTTCTATTTTACCTCTTTCATTTCTAATTAAATGAGAAATAATTCCAAAACCAGGTAAAATTAAAACATAAACTTCAGGATGACCAAAAAATCAAAATAAATGTTGATATAAAATAGGATCTCCTCCACCCATAGGATCAAAAAAAGTTCTATTAAAATTTCGATCTATCAATAATATAGTAATAGCTCCTGCTAAAACAGGTAAAGACAATAATAATAAAAAAACAGTAATTAAAACTGATCAAACAAATAAAAACATTTGTTCTAATTTTATTCCAATTAACCGCATATTTAAAATTGTTGTAATAAAATTAATTGAACCAAGAATTGATGAAATACCAGCTAAATGTAAAGAAAAAATTATTAAATCAACAGAACATCTTCTATGAAATATTAGAGTTGATAAAGGAGGATAAATTGTTCAACCAGTTCCCCCCCCTCTTGAAATTAATATTCTTAAAATTAAAAATAACAAAGAAGGAATTAATAATCAAAAACTTAAATTATTTATACGAGGAAAAGCTATATCAGGAGCTCCAATTATTAAAGGAACTAATCAATTTCCAAATCCACCAATAACTAAAGGTATAGTTATAAAAAAAATTATAATAAAAGCATGTGAAGTCACTAATGTATTATATAACTGATCATTATTTATATAACTTCCTAATATTCTTAATTCTATTCGAATTAATAATCTTATAGAAGCACCAATAAATCCTCTTCAAATACCAAAAATAAAATATAAAATTCCAATATCTTTATGATTAGTAGAAAATAATCATTTTTTCATTTATATTTTAGTTAAAAAATAACATTAAAATGCAATTTTAAAATTAAATTTAAATTAAATATAAAATAAAGTGCCTGATAAAAGGATTAAATTGTAAATTTAATTATAATAATAAAATTATTCTTTATTAAATAAAATTTATTAATATTAATATTTATAATTTTGAAAATTATTAGTTTTTTTAACTTAAAATTTTTAATAAATAAAATAAATAAAAAAAAAAAAAAAAAAAATATAAAAAAAAAACAAATTAAAAAAATAATAATTTAAAATTAAATTTGATCATTTAATTTTATAAGAATAAATAAAAAAAAAGAAAAAAAAAAACTGAATATATAAATAAATAGAAAATAAAGAAAATAAAACAATAAAAAAAGAAATAAAATTTATATTTAAATTTCTTAATATTATTAAAACTATTCATTTTATTAAAAATCCTAAAAAAGGAGGTAAACCAGCTATTCTTAATATTAAAAAAAAAAAAAAAAAAAAAAAAAAAACATTATTTAAAAAAATTTTTAATTGATTAAAATAAAAAAAATTAAAATAATTAAAAAATAAATATATTAATATTATTATAAATAAATAAGAAAAAAAATATAAATAAAAAATTTTTATTCTTATTATTATTCTTATTATTATTCAACTTACATGATTAATAGAAGAGTAGCCTAATATCTTTTGAATTAATAAATTATTAATGCCCAAAATTCTTCTAATAATTATAGATAAAAAAAAAATAAAATTTAAATTATAAAATTTTAAAATATAATAAAATAATAATATGGGAATTAATTTTATTGTAATTATTATATTTATATAAAAAAATCAATTTAATTTTCCAATAATTATAATTATTCAAAAATGAAAAGGAAAAAATCCTAATTTAATCATTAAAAATAAATAAATAAAAATATATAAAAAATTATTTAAATTAAAATATATAATTAATAAATAAAATAATAAAATTAAAGAAAAAAAAACTTGAAATAAAAAATATTTAATTATAAATTCAATAGAATAATAATTTAAAGTATTTGAAATTAAACCAATAAAAAATAAAAAACTTAATTCTATAGAAAATCAAATAGAAATTCAATTATTAGAAGATCAAGAAATTAAAATTATTAATAATATTATAATTATATTTATAAATTTAAAATTATTTATTAAAATAAAATTTATTAAATTATAATTGAAATATGAATCCAATAGCTTATGTTAGCTTATTATTTTTTAAAAACATAATAATATGTATAATTTATTATATCATAATAATCCTTTTAATTCAGGCATTTTAAATTTTTAATTTATTATAATAACTATTTAAAGTAAATAATGTTTTTTTTTTTTTTTTTTTTTTTTTTTTAATATAATTGATATATTTTTTATTATTTAATTAATTTATATTATTTAAACTTATTTTTATTTAGTTATAATAGTTTATTTATATTTAATAATATTTAGTTATATTAAGTTATGTTTATTTATATAATTATATTTATTTATTTATATTTAAGTTTTTATTATATTATATTAATTATCTATTTCTTTTTCATATTTATATTTATATCTAATAATATTTAGTTATATTAAGTTATGTTTATTTATATAATTATAT